GATCTAATTCAAGTCATAATCTATATGGGATTCCCAAAGTTATTAATAGAAGGCAGGTCGCGAAGAATTGAAGAATTACAGATGGCTATACAAAAAGAACTAAATTATGTCAACCGAAAAGTCAACATTACTATTAGAAGAATTACAAACCCTTATGGGGACCCTAATATTCTTGCAGAATTTATAGCTGGACAATTAAAGAATAGAGTTTCATTTCGCAAAGCAATGAAAAAGGCTATTGAATTAACCGAGCAGGCGGATACAAAAGGAATTCAAGTACAAATTGCGGGGCGTATCGACGGAAAAGAAATTGCACGTGTCGAATGGGTCCGAGAAGGTAGGGTTCCGCTACAAACCATTCGAGCTAAAATTGATTATTGTTGCTATACAGTCCGAACTATCTATGGGGTATTGGGCATCAAAATTTGGATATTTTTAGAAGAGGAATAAGAATACTTTACCTGTCTTTACACTATATTCATTGAAAAATAGAATAAAAAATAATAAACTCTTTCCTTTCATTCTTTTTCTCTTAAAGAAAAAAAAAAAAGAAAATGAGCAATTCTCAATTCTATAGGGTTGAATAAAAATTTGATTGATCAGTTTATTTAATTGCTATGCTTAGTGTGTGACTCGTTGATTTTTTTTAGAAAGGATAGGATTCAAAAATAAAATGGACCTACCCATACTATGAACTAATAATTATAGAACTAATAATCAACTCATTACTTCACATTATCTGGATACAAAAAACCAGTCAAGATATGATATATTGGCCATATCATTGTAGCAACTGAATTTTTTTTTTGCATAAAATAAAAAACAAAAGAAAAACCAATCTGCTTTTGATAGAAAAGTATGCAGATAAATGGAAGAGGGAGAGAAAGAAAGAAAAAGAATATCAATGATATATCAACCATTCCAATATATGTAAGGTTTATGAGTCATCTCAGAAAAGGCAGTGTTAGAGCGCATCAATACTGATTCACCCATAACTAGATAAAACTGTTCATAAACAAATCCAGAGCCTCGAGCCAATAAAGACTGAGAAGATTGACTCAAGAACAAATTTAATGAGAGCTCCATTGTAGAATTCAAACCTAACCATTAATTGAGAAGTGATGGGAACGACGGAACCTATGAATACAGAGGATTCTATTGAAAAACGAACTCTACTAATTCATTGGGTGGGATGGCGGAACGAACCGAGACCAATTCATTTATTCCGAGAAATTATGAGCTAACCCTAGAACGGAAATAAATATAAATATTGAATTAGAGTAAATATTCGCCTGCGAAGGTTTTTATTAGATTAGTTAATCTTGTTTGATCCAATATGATAAAAGACAAAAAAAAAAAAAGACATTAATTATATTAATAAAAAGAAAAAAAAAAATTATCTAGAAATAAACTAAAATACATTTTTAATAAACTAAAATACATGTTTTAAGTAGATATCCAAACAAGATATAGAAATTTCTAATAGATTAGATGAAATCTCAAAAAAAAAGAATCAAAAATTCAGTATATTTTCATTTCATTTGAATCCTTTAATTCGCGAGGAGCCGGATGAGAAGAAACTCTCATGTCCGGTTTTGTAGTAGAGATGAAATTGAAAAAGAAGCATCAACTATAACCCCAAAAGAACCAGATTTCGTAAACAACATAGAGGAAGAATGAAAGGGATATCTTATCGAGGCAATCGTATTTCTTTCGGTAAATATGCTCTTCAGGCACTTGAACCGGCTTGGATCACATCTAGACAAATAGAAGCGGGGCGACGAGCAATGACACGAAATGTGCGGCGTGGTGGAAAAATATGGGTACGTATATTTCCAGACAAACCCGTTACAGTAAGACCTACAGAAACACGTATGGGTTCGGGTAAAGGATCTCCCGAATATTGGGTAGCTGTCGTTAAACCAGGTAGAATACTTTATGAAATGGGTGGAGTAGCAGAAAATATAGCCAGAAAGGCTATTGAAATAGCGGCCTCAAAGATGCCTATACGAACTCAATTCATTATTTCAGGATAAATAGGGACGTAAAACCAAAGAAAAAAGTCTTGGGATAAAAAAATTGCGGGTTTCTTTTTTTTTTGACAAACAATATTTCTTTTTTTTCCTTCACTCTTTGCATTGAAAGAACAGATTAAAAAATGATATGATTCAACCTCAAACCCATTTGAATGTAGCCGATAACAGCGGGGCTCGAGAATTAATGTGTATTCGAATCATCGGAGCTAGTAATCGCCGATATGCTCATATTGGTGACATTATTGTTGCTGTAATCAAGGAAGCATTACCAAACACACCGCTAGAAAGATCAGAAGTGATCAGAGCTGTAATTGTACGCACTTGTAAAGAACTAAAACGTGACAACGGTATGATAATACGATATGATGACAATGCTGCAGTTGTTATTGATCAAGAAGGAAATCCAAAAGGAACTCGAGTTTTTGGTGCGATTGCCCGAGAGTTGAGACAATTAAGTTTTACTAAAATAGTCTCGTTAGCTCCTGAGGTATTATAAGATAATAGTTCTATTATACATAGTTCTATTATACATAGTATTTGTATGAAGTATTTGTCTGAAATTAGATTGTATCTCACGCATATACCTTATATTTATTTAACACTTATATTTATTTAACATAATTAAAATTAAAGAATTTTGAAATACTATGTTAAAGTTAAATATTGTTAAATATTAAATAGTAAAATGGAAATAAAAACATGTTGATTATATCAAAAATGGAAGGAAAGAATAATTTTAGTTCATCATGGGTAGGGACACTATTGCTAACATAATAACTTCTATACGAAATACCGACATGAATAGAAAAGGGACAGTTCGAATAGAATCTACTAAAATCACCGAAAACATTGTTAAAATACTTTTACAAGAAGGTTTTATTGAAAATGTGAGAAAACATCAGGAAAACAACAAATATTTCCTTGTTTTAACTCTACGACATAGAAGGAATAGGAAAGGACCATCTAGAACTATTTTAAATTTAAAACGGATTAGTAGACCTGGCCTACGAATTTATTCTAACTATCAAAGAATTCCTAGGATTCTAGGTGGAATGGGGATTGTAATTCTTTCTACTTCTCGAGGTATAATGACAGATCGAGAGGCTCGACTACAAGGAATCGGCGGGGAAATTTTGTGTTATATATGGTAATCCTTATTATATCCAAATTGTATTCGAAATTTCCTATTTGTCAACAAAAAGGGAAGGAGTAGTTGATATCAACATCAGTTGATACTTCTAGGGGTTTTACCTAGAATGCTAAAATGAAAAAAACAAAATTATTTATGAAGCTTAAATAAATCACTCTACCTAATGGTATGTTCAGATTTCATTTAGATAATGAGGATTTAAGTTATGTTTCAGGAAGTATCTCACGGGGTTTTAGTTTGATACGTATAATAGCAATCAAGGTTGAAGTAAGTGTTTATGTTATGCTTCAATCAAAAAACATATAGTTTTTAGACTCCACCACAACAAGGATTCAAAAGATTAGGTGGTTTTTTGAACTTCAACATACCCCCGTGGAGCTAGAATTCGAGGTTTACCATTTCAAGAAACGTATTTTCTTCCAATCCAAAAGGATATTCGGAATTAAGTTAAGGAACAACAACTATGAAAATAAGGGCCTCCGTTCGTAAAATTTGTGAAAAATGTCGACTGATCCGTAGGAGGGGGCGAATTATAGTAATTTGTTCCAACCCGAGACATAAACAAAGACAGGGCTAATCTTGTTAAAATGGACTCTCTAACATAAAGGATCCGATCCAATGAAAAAATATCAAATGTCCTTTAACATGAAATGGATATATCCATATATCTCCGAATTCGATGATAAAGTATGGCAAAATCTCTAGCAAGAACGGGTTCACGTAGGAATGGGCGTAGTGGTTCACGTAAAAATGCACGTAGAATACCAAAGGGAATTATTCATGTTCAAGCAAGTTTCAACAACACCATTGTGACTGTTACAGATGTACGGGGTCGGGTAATTTCTTGGTCCTCCGCCGGTACTTGTGGATTCAAGGGTACAAGAAGAGGTACGCCATTTGCTGCTCAAACCGCAGCAGGAAATGCTATTCGGGCAGTAGTGGATCAAGGTATGCAACGAGCAGAAGTCATGATAAAAGGTCCGGGTCTGGGACGAGATGCAGCATTACGAGCTATTCGTAGAAGCGGTATACTATTAAATTTCATACGTGATGTAACCCCTATGCCACATAATGGCTGTAGGCCCCCTAAAAAAAGACGTGTGTAGAAATAAAATGAAAGAATCAAGAGAAATAAATGATTCAATGATCTGATCAAATCATATAAATATGGTTCGAGAGGAAGTAACAGTATCTACTCGGACACTACAGTGGAAGTGTGTTGAATCAAGAGTAGACAGTAAGCGTCTTTATTATGGACGCTTTATCCTGTCTCCACTTATGAAAGGACAAGCCGATACAATAGGCATTGCGATGCGAAGAGCCTTGCTTGGGGAAATAGAAGGAACGTGTATCACTCGTGCAAAATTTGAAAAAATACCACATGAATATTCTACGATAGTAGGTATTCAAGAATCAGTACATGAAATTTTAATGAATTTGAAAGAAATTGTATTGAAAAGTAATTTGTATGGAACTTGCAAGGCGTCTATTTTTGTCAAAGGTCCTGGCTGTGTAACTGCTCAAGACATAATCTTACCGCCTTCTGTGGAAATCATTGATAAGACACAGCATATAGCTAGCCTAATGGAACCAATTAATTTGTGTATTGAATTACAAATTGAGAGGAATCGAGGATATCATATAAAAACACCAAATAACTTTCAAGACGGAAGTTATCCTATAGATGCTGTATTCATGCCTGTTCGAAATGCGAATCATAGTATTCATTCTTATGGGAATGGAAATGAAAAACAAGAGATACTTTTTCTCGAAATATGGACAAATGGAAGTTTAACTCCTAAAGAAGCACTTCA